CAAATAAGGTTTTCCTTATAAAAGGATTCTATAAAAGCAATGATAAATAGATACGAATAGAGCAAGAAAAGAAGGAAATAAAAAAACATAGTATAGAAAAGATATCCAAAATTATATAGAAATCACTATCCTACCCTTAGTTTTTATTTCCTTAATTTAATTGAATTTCGTTTGATTAGGCCAAAGTTCCTTAAAAACCTCTGCCTTTTTTAAAATATCCTGAACAGTTCCTGTAGGCTGAGCGCCTTTTTCAAGGAAATAGAGAATAGCGGGAACGTTTAAATAAGTTTGATTCTTGATCGGATCATAAAAACCCACTTTCCGAAGATCTCTTCCTTCTCTTCGGGATCGAACATCAATTGCAACGATTCGATAGACGGCTCATCGGGATAGATGTAGATGAAAAAGAACCCCCCCCCCCTAGAACCGTATAGGAAGTTTTCTCCTCGTACGGCTCGAGAAAAAATGATTCGAAGTTTTGTCTATGGATAAAATTTTAATAAATAGTAAAGGAATCCGTAAAAGAAATTAGCCTATAATTTAACTCATAGTCATTTTGATTTAGCTTCCTTCCTGAAAAAGAAAAATCATTTGTACTCATAACTCAAGTTGAATAATTCTCAAATATCTTAAAGAAAAATCTTTAAGATATTTTTTTATTGAGTGGTCTTTAACCCCCCTTTTTGTCTCGTTTAAAATCTATTTGGATTCTTTATTCGGATCCGTGAGACAATTGAAGTGGTGTTTCCTTGTTCTGGGATCCTTTATCTTTGTTTTAAATCATTGGGTTTAGACATTACTTCGGTGCTTCTTAATCCTTTCAAAATGGTAGCAACATACCCCTTTTGTGATTTCTTTCTATCAAAGAATCATACCGACGGTTGATTCGCGCGCGATACACTGTGGATCGAAAAAGTTTTAGCCGTTCCAACAAATTTTTTTGAATTGAAAATTTGCTCGAATCGGATCCTTTCGATTTCTATATCGAAGATATACTTACGAAGTTGTTCCAATTTATTGATTGGCATTAACCCTAGATCGTTGCCCCTGAGAAATTAATCAATACTTTCTACTCGAGCTCCATCATGAACTATTTACATTACAACCCAATAAAAAAAAGAAGGGTTCTAGTAGAATAGAACAAACGACGTCGAGCCAAGAGCACCTTCATTCCTATATAAAATGGTGGATGTAAGAATAAGAATCCACACCGGATCGTGTCCTTCAAGTCGCACGTTGCTTTCTACCACATCGTTTTAAACGAAGTTTTACCATAACATTCCTCTAATTTGGAACCAGTATGGAATTGATTCAATTATGGAATCATGAATAGTCATTGGTTCAGTCGGTACAGAGACATAGTAATTTATATTTTTTCTTATCTACATAGATAATAAAGATTTTTCTGAAGAAATCTTAGCAAGACCCCGGCTTTCTTTGTATGAATGGAACATTTTTCTATAAATCTCTATCTAAAAAAAATATCTAACAGAAATATCCAGAAATCTAAATATAGAAATAACATAACTAACAGAAATAACACGAATAAATAAATTCTGTTTGACTCTGCCTCTTCAAGTGACTCAATAAGATAGACTGACCCATTTCCAACTTCCCAAAGATTCAACCCATAAGGAATCATTACAAATCTTGATAATTGAAAAAGTTTCCGACTTCTACATCATTATTTGAGTCAAGTTTTACAGTAAAGACTACATTTGATTATCATAAGAAAGATAAATCTCTGTTTCTTTTCGAATCGAATTGTCAATGATTTAAAGCAAATAAGCTAAATAGATCGAACAATAAAAATAAATATCATTGTTAAATATTTAAATTTTAATATTTTAGGGATGCAAATTATTTTTCACAAAAATAGAAAGACTATTGTCACTGAAATAGGATAACAATACATACCTATAGGCTAAGCACTTCCTCGTTTTATATGTATTTTCATATTTTGTTTAACCTGAGGTTAAGTAATCTTTCTGCAACTGTGATCTATGTCCCATCTTATCTGGATCACAAAAGGATTCAGTTACATTTGCATGTCATTTGAACTCGATTTAGTTCAGTTTGTGAAAAACTGAGATATGATTCCGAAAAGAATCATTCAAAATCAGAAAAGAAAGAAGAATCATATTCTATCCAATATTAGACCTTGAAACATAACCTTGTTGAACAAAAAAGCTGTATTCGGATACAATGGATATGCTCTGGGACGGAAGGATTCGAACCTCCGAATAGCGGGACCAAAACCCGTTGCCTTACCACTTGGCTACGCCCCATTTATATTTTTATTGGACACTAATACTAATAAAGAATAATATTGGTATTAAGTGTTCGTCAATTCCAGTCCAACTATCTATAGAAAATCTTTATTCTTTATAGAATATATTATAGATTCGTGCTAGGATTTTGACATGTGTATATCTAGAATTCAACTGAATTTATTGATCATTAGATATAATTCAATTAAGATATTGTATGAAAGTATGATTTCTTCTATTCTCCTTTGAGAATTGGAGGATTTTTGATTGGGCGGAAAAAGAAGGATTTTTTTGTCTACCTTACTTTCTTCATTTTTCCTTATATCAATAACTCAATCAAAATGCAATTATCTCGACGAACAAAATGTCTGTTATGCTTAATATCTTTAGTTTGATCTGTCTTAATTCTGCCCTTTATCCGAGTAGTCTTTTCTTCGCCAAATTGCCCGAAGCCTATGCTTTTTTGAATCCAATCGTAGATGTTATGCCAGTCATACCCCTGTTCTTTTTTCTTTTAGCCTTTGTTTGGCAAGCTGCTGTAAGTTTTCGATAAGATCTTTAATACTATCCTAGAAAATTCATGATTTATTCAAGAAAAATTATAACAATTGATAAGATCAAATAAGTCTGACAGTATGAACCTTCGATTCAAACATTGAAATTCTTGGATAGCCGCGAGAAATCCGGCTCGCCCCATTTCCCCATTCTAACCCTTTTCCGGCGAAAGACCTTATTAGGTTAGGGTCCCCTACAATATCTAATTGTGGGTATGAAAGTGATTTGTGGTAATCAAAGACTCTTATTACAAATTTCAACTTCATTTGAATTTCTGAACATTCTTTTCTATTTCTAGAATTCATTTCTTGGTGTCAAAATAGGATATGTGATATAAAAATGGAGGATCTATTATCTTTTCTCGTTTTTCTTTTTCAAAAAATGATCTTGGAGGTTGTGTAATGCTTACTCTCAAACTTTTCGTTTACACAGTAGTAATATTCTTTGTTTCTCTCTTCATCTTTGGATTCCTATCCAATGATCCAGGACGTAATCCTGGACGTGAAGAATAAAATAAAAATTTCGTTTTTCTTGCTTGATTTTCCAATTTTCTTAAGATTTTATTTTATCTATTCCACACGTTTAACTAGGAAAAAAATAAAAAGGGGTTTGCGAAATTTGAAAGAAAAAAATAGAAAGTCATCAACGGAAACGGAAAGAGAGGGATTCGAACCCTCGGTACGAATAACTCGTACAACGGATTAGCAATCCGCCGCTTTCGTCCACTCAGCCATCTCTCCCAATTGAAAAAGATAATTACTATGTTACATTACACATCAAGTAAGGATTAAAGAAAGTATTTCTTTCACATTCTTTATCGTTATTATATAATTAGCAATTCCATTTAGATGCTCGAAAGATCCAAATAGAAAGATAAATAAAGAAGACCTCCTTGCTTTTATTTTGTTCGAAGTGCCTTTTGGGCCTGGCCCGGTCAATACCCAGCCGGGCCTTTTTTTGTTCCAACGAATTCCCTTTATTTATAGGCAACATACTATAAATAAGATACCCAATTTGGTATCTGTGTAACAATTTCCGTTCTGGGGTTTACATATACTTATAATTTTTGTTATAATGGAAATGGAGAAGGATTTTTGATTCAAAAGAATCAATACTGATTAAGTATGTATCAATTTGTATTTTCTTATGTCATTAGGCAAACCAAATTTTAGATTCAAATCCAAGAATCATTCAGGAATTCTCAGTCAACGAATAGTTAATGGTTCCCATTTGTCATAAATTTTGGCTTTTTTGAATGAAAATATACATTTGATTTTTCAATAGAAAAGTGAGGGGAAGTTTTTCGGCATTGTGTGTTTTGAGATACTATACAATCAATCGAAGGGGTGGATCAAATACAATCAAAAGGGGAAAAAGGGTTTCTTTTATAATTTTTCTAAATTTAGAAAAAGGATTAAAAAAAGGATGCAAGATGCAAGTACAATAAACTAAAGTTTAGTAATCCAACCCAAAAAGGGAAAATTTTCTCCTATTGTGTATCATTTTGGCGGCATGGCCGAGTGGTAAGGCGGGGGACTGCAAATCCTTTTTCCCCAGTTCAAATCCGGGTGCCGCCTCATCAACAAAAGAATCGAAATCTCTTATTCTGTTCTGCTGATATAACTCACCCAAATTTTCCCCAGCAGAACAGAATAAGGGGACTGTTGATACTTGGTTGATTCTAAACATCTGTTCTGGGGATTTTGTAAAAGATTGGAAATCTTTGAATCTAAAATTCAAAGAAAGATTATAATGGTCGAAGCAAGACTTCCCGATTCCCTTCTACTGCTAATGTAATGTCTACTGATTGGGTCTTGAATTCCATTGGATAGCCGGCGGATAATTCAACTACTAGTTGTGGAAAGTCCTTTCTATACTGTAATCTACATATATAGACTCGCGAGAATCTCTGAGTGTTCAGGCATTCAATCACTATTAGATTGAGATTGGATGGATAATTTACTTTTTTATAGAAAAAGTATAGAAAAAGTGCAAAAAAAAAAAAAAAAAAAATAATAATAAGTTTTTTTTGAAACCCCTCGTCAAGAGTATAATATACTATCTCCCAACTGCTTCAGAGAGACAATCGGGAAAGGGTACGGGTTAGATCAAATAGGAAATAAAAGTATGTAATAGATAGCAATTTATCTATTTTTACTTATGAAGGGCAACAAAAAAAGGAATGGGCCCTCTTATTTTATTACTACATGTTCCATTAGTAACATTCCTTTGTGGTGTCATTGTGTATTTTACTTGTGTTTAGTCTTTCCCGATTAGAAATCATATAGGAATTTTTTAGAAATGGATTTATTTGATTGGTTCATCAATAGTGTTCGGCCAGAATCCCTTTTTGACTCTGGACCATTGATTCTACTATTATTAGTGAGCAATAATGGAATAATTCTATCATAGAGATAAGGGACATAATTCACATGGATATAGTAAGTCTCGCTTGGGCTGCTTTAATGGTAGTCTTTACATTTTCCCTTTCACTCGTAGTATGGGGAAGAAGTGGACTTTAGAAGCACTCCTAATTTAGTTGAGGAATGAAACGGTATCAATTGTTTTATAGATCGTTCTGCAACGCATTTTTTTATTTGAATTTTTTTATTTGAATTGAAATTGAAATAATTTTCAAATAAAAATATCTTCATTTCGAAATTCCATTGGATTCTAGTGGAGAAATGTATTCTATAACAGTAAAACGATTATTTCAGATTGATCGGAATAAATAGATGTATCAAAGAAATAGAATTGGGTCCTACGTCAATTCCATATATGGAATTAATAACTACATATATTGAAGATAGAAGCTAATATAGTATACCAACTTTATTAGAAAGTCAAGTACAACTTTATACACTACAATAACACTAATAGAGAGTATGGTAAGTAAGAAAGAAATTTCTTTCTTACTTACCATACTCTCGGATCTCATAGAATACCGCCGATTATAGCCCGTTGATTTCATTTAAGACGCAAAAATAGAATCCTTTTCATTTGATTTCTTCAACTATTGATAAGAACTCAGAAGTCAAGTTTCATTTAAAGTAATTAATCATTTTGACTGACTGTTTTTACGTAAATGATAAGTAGAAAAGCAGTAGGAACTAAAATGAACAGTGCAGTAGCAATAAATGCAAGAATATTTACTTCCATAATCTCATCATTTTTTTTTATTTCACAATAACTCGGGATTTAATCCCATAGAGATGATAAATCTTTCACCTGTAAATTCAATGAATGCATTACCTATCGATGATCTTGAATCGGATCAATATCATGAATAACAATATCTGAGCTATTAAATTAATTCGTCGTCGAGAATTGAATAGTATAACATACGAAGATCTTTTATCCATACCGAATCCAAGATTGGATTCCCGGCCCAATCCAAAATTCCTTTATTTATCCTTCTTTTCTGTTCTTTCTTTTCTATAACCTACCTTAGGTCTTCCTTGTAGAACCATCAAATGAAGTATCATCTAACCACCCGTCCGTTTCCATTAACTACAAAACCCCAACAAACAATACAAGCGAAGTGGAAAAAGAGAGGAATTAGGTTCTAAACGCCGTTTTTTTAATGATCCAATTTTCTTTGGAAGACAAAGAAGTATGATAAAGATGAGTCGCGGGAGAAAAGATGGAATATTCTATCAACTTCACTATTTTAGTTATTTTCATTTTAGTTTAGGGTTTGTTCTTTCTTCGACAGAATCCTGAAAAAAAAGGGGGAAACCCCTTCGGAATTAAATTATGCTCCCTTCTTTCACAGAAAATGGAGAGGCGAATTGATGTACTTATTGGATCCGTCGGGACTGACGGGGCTCGAACCCGCAACGGCCGCCTTGACAGGGCGGTGCTCTTCCTATTGAACTACAATCCCAGGGAAATAAGAAGGGATCTAGCAGAAAATTTGGATTCTTTTTTATTCCCTCGTATCAGGTATTTCTTAAGAACAAGAGGGTTGTACCATCTGATGGTAGATTGGCGAATTGTTGGGCCGAGCTGGATTTGAACCAGCGTAGACATATTGCCAACGAATTTACAGTCCGTCCCCATTAACCACTCGGGCATCGACCCAACGCCTAATTAATTTTAGACGTTCCATAATCAACTTCCTTTGGTACTACCCCACCCCCAGGGGGACTTGAACCCTCGTTGCCTCCTTGAAAGAGAGAAGTCTTAAAACCGCTAGACGATAGGGGCCTATATGAGGCCTCCTTTAAACTTGAATATGAATCAAACCGAAAGACTCCTTAACTATTATGGGGATTAATGGTTAATAAAATAAATCACACTTTACCATTAAACTATCCGTTACAATCTTGAAACTTGAAAGAGAGAAAGACGAGAAACACCAATGAAATAAAGTTTATGAATCAAACCGAAAAACACGAGAACTTTCTTTCTTCTTTCCTTTCTTTCTTCTTTCATGGAATGAAGAAGCACTTCTTTCATGGAATGAAGAAGCACTTCTTTCATGGAATGAAGAAGCACGGAATTTAGAATACGTGACCAACACACTATCCGTTCCACTCGAATTATTGTGGAGGGCCCACCAATTGTCAATAAATTATCTTGCTTCAATTTTCATTGAATAGAAATTGTCTTTTGGTAGAGCACAACCCATATTGCCGTGAATAGGAGGGCAATAAAAGAGAAGACGGATATA